CAGATATATCACGGCCAATTCCTCAGAAGATTTGGACTCTGATAAGTGAGATTTCGAGTCAATGTTTACAGAATCTTCTTCTGTCCGAAGAAATGATTCATCGAAATAATGAGTCACCCGTTCCATTGATATGGGCACATCTGAGATCAACAAATGCTCGGGAGTTCCTCTATTCCATCTTTTTCCTTCTTCTTGTTGCTGGATATCTCGTTCGTATACATCTTCTCTTTGTTTCCCGAGCCTCTAGTGAGTTACAGACAGAGTTAGAAAAGATCAAATCTTTGATGATTCCATCATACATGATGGAATTTCGAAAACTTCTGGATAGGTATCCTACATCTGAACTGAATTCTTTCTGGTTAAAGAATCTCTTTCTAGTTGTTCTGGAACAATTAGGAGATTCTCTGGAAGAAATACGGGGTTCTGCTTCTGGTGGCAACATGCTATTGGGTGGTGGTCCCGCTTATGGGGTCAAATCAATACGTTCTAAGAATAAATATTGGAAGATCAATCTCATCGATCTTGTAAGTATCATACCAAATCCCATCAATCGAATCATTTTTTCGAGAAATACGAGACATCTAAGTCGTACAAGTAAAGAGATCTATTCATTGATAAGAAAAAGAAAAAACGTGAACGGTGATTGGATTGATGAGAAAATAGAATTCTGGGTCGCGAACAGTGATTCGATTGATGATGAAGAAAGAGAATTCTTGGTTCAGTTCTCCACCTTAACGACAGAAAAAAGGATTGATCAAATTCTATTGAGTCTGACTCATAGTGATCATTTATCAAAGAATGACTATGGTTATCAAATGATTGAACAACCGGGATCAATTTCCTTACGATACTTAGTTGACATTCATCAAAAGGATCTAATGAATTATGAGTTCAATAGATCCTGTTTAGCAGAAAGACGGATATTCCTTGCTCATTATCAGACAATCACTTATTCACAAACCTCGTGTGGGGCTAATAGTTTTCATTCCCCATCTCCTCATGGAAAACCCTTTTCGCTCCGCTTAGCCCTATCCCCTTCTAGAGGTATTTTAGTGATAGGTTCTATAGGAACTGGACGATCCTGTTTGGTCAAATACCTAGCGACAAACTCCTATGTTCCTTTCATTACGGTATTTCCGAACAAGTTCCTGGATGACAAGCCTAAGGGTTATCTTATTGATGATATTGATGATATTGATGATAGTGACGATATTGATGATAGTGATGATGACCTTGATATTGATACGGAGCTGCTAACTATGACGAATGTGCTAACTATGTCTATGACGCCGAAAATAGACCGATTTGATATCACCCTTCAATTCGAATTAGCAAAAGCAATGTCTCCTTGCATAATATGGATTCCAAACATTCATGATCTGCATGTGAATGAGTCGAATTACTTATCCCTCGGTCTATTAGAGAACTATCTCTCCAGGGATTGTGAAAGATGTTCCACTGGAAAGATTCTTGTTATTGCTTCGACTCATATTCCCCAAAAAGTGGATCCCGCTCTAATAGCTCCGAATAAATTAAATACATGCATTAAGATACGAAGGCTTCTTCTTCCACAACAACGAAAGCACTTTTTCATTCTTTCATATACTAGGGGATTTCACTTGGAAAAGAAGATGTTCCATACTAACGGATTCGGGTCCATAACCATGGGTTCCAATGCGCGAGATCTTGTAGCACTTATCAATGAGGCCCTATCGATTAGTATTACACAGAAGAAATCCATTATAGAAACTAATACAATTAGATCAGCTCTTCATAGAAAAACTTGGGATTTTCGATCCCAGATAAGATCGGTTCAGGATCATGGGATCCTTTTCTATCAGATAGGAAGGGCTGTTACACAAAATGTACTTCTAAGTAATTGCCCCATAGATCCTATATCTATCTATATGAAGAAGAAATCATGTAAGGAAGGGGATTCTTATTTGTACAAATGGTACTTCGAACTTGGAACGAGCATGAAGAAATTAACGATACTTCTTTATCTTTTGAGTTGTTCTGCCGGATCGGTCGCTCAAGATCTTTGGTCTTCATCCAGACACGATGAAAAAAATTGGATCACTTCTTATGGATTCGTTGAGAATGATTCTGATCTAGTTCATGGCCTATTACTATTATTACTATTAGAAGTAGAAGGCGCTCTGGCTCTGGCGGGATCCTCACGGACAGAAAGATATTGCAGTCAGTTTGATGATAATCGAGTGACATTACTTCTTCGGTCCGAACCAAGGAATCAGTTAGATATGATGCAAAATGGATCTTGTTCTATCGTTGATCCGCAACAGATAGAGGAGGATTTCTTCAATCATATAGTTTGGGCTCCTAGAATATGGCGCCCTTGTGGCAATCTATTTGATTGTATCGAAAGGCCCACTGAATTGGGATTTCCCTATTGGACTGGGTCATTTCGGGGCAAATGGATCATTTATCATAAAGAGGATGAGCTTCAAGAGAATGATTCGGAGTTCTTGCAGAGTGGAAC